TATAGTATATGCCTGTACTATTCTTCCTACATTAATTCTTTCGATGGGCCCCGGATCCATAAGCATAAGAAGATATATAAAGAATCAGGAATTCAAGCAGTTGGGCTTGCAATTCTTTTGGATTGATCAAAATGTATACAAATGGGTGTAGATAAAAAATAGAAAATTCAAGTGTTATTTCATTTTGATGTACGTCTAATATATATTATTACTTAGATATAAATATCTATTGTCAATTGATCTATTGATCTATATAAGAGAAAGCTTCTTTCTGTATACAATACAACTTTATGTTTTATGTACTAAGAATATGAATGAATATGAAATATTCTACAATACTCAATCGTATAGTGTGGTAGAAAGAGCTATATATAGCTCTTTCTACCACACTATCTAAGATACTTCTTATTCCACCATTTCATTTAAGACTTAACTAGAGTTTTAAACCCTTTCATTTCTTCAATCATTGATAAAAATGAATAATTCAAGTTTCATTCAAATTAATCATTTTGGCTGACTGTTTTGACGTATATGATAAGTAAAAAGGCAGTAGGAACTAAAATGAACAGCGCAGTAGCAATAAGCGCAAGAATATTGACTTCCATAATCTCTTTGTTTTCTTCTTTCACAATAATTCGGGATCTAATCCCATAGAGATGATAAAGTGGACTCCTATCAATTCAAAGGTATGAATTGCATCTTGATGATACTAACAATATTATGAATAACAATATAACAATATCAAATGAATTTATCGTCGCGAATTGAATAGTCTAACATAGGAAGATCTTTTATCTATACTCAATCTAAATGAAATAGACTCAATGAAATAGAAAGAAAAATAGGATTCTTACTTACGGTTATTTATGAAACAATTTCATGAATCTACTCATAAAAAGTTCCTATATTTCTTATTCAATAGAATTCTATTGAAATAGAAAGAATTGAAAAAAAAATATATAATATATATAAAATAAAATATTAAAATATATAAATAGTAAATAGAAAGAAGAGCCATTCAACCATTCTGATTAAATTTATGAGCAGCACTCAGAGCCTCTAGTGAGTCTGAATACAAAGTATCTTCAGTTCTTTGTCACAATTATTCAATGAATTTACCATCAGCCTATCCAATCTCATTTCATCGCAAACAGAGTGAGTAGACACTACCTCAATATTAAGAAAGTTCTAGTGTAAAATAATTAGGGAGTCTTTATAGTCTTTTTTAGAATCCTTTCTTCAACCTTAGTAGCCAAAAAGGAGTGTATCTTAGGAACCTTTGGATACCAAGATTTCCGACTTCTTACTTTCATAGTTCTGATACCCAGAATGAATTCTCAAGATTTCTTGGTACCTTTTTGAGCCACACTCAGAACCCAGATTTTGAGAAAAAAGATGACAGGCTTTTATAGGCCCTACGAGTTCTCAAAATCAAGTATCAACAGACCTAGCCCTTGCCTATGCTTTTACGGGGCAAGAATTCGTCAAGTTCGATCAACAGGATTAATAAATTTCAAGTATTTTTTTGTTGATCAGGCGACACCCAGATTCGAACTGGGGATAAAGGATTTGCAGTCCCCCGCCTTACCACTTGGCCATGCCGCCAAATTCCATCCAAAATGGATAAAGATAAAGAAATTCTAGAATTTCTATAATTATAATATAATTATAAAAAGTATTATAAAAAGTATATTAAGTATATAAATTATAATAAATTATATAATTATATTTCTTTATATTTTCTATTTCTATTCCTTTCCTCATTTTGTTTTGATTTAAATTTTTTACTTTCTTAATCTCTTTTCTTTTTGGATCTTGAATCCCATTGTACTTATCCTTTTCCAAAAAAGAATTCCTCTTTTTTATTGGATCCTTTTTCTATCCTATCCTTTTCTTCGATTGATTTTATCTCAAAACACGCGTCGCTTAAAAACTTACCTTCTCTTTTCACTTTTCTATAGATTCGATAGATCTATAGAAAAGTGAAAAGATTCCCGGCCCCGGTCACAGACTGTAAAATGCAGGGCAATTTAGAATAATTCATTCTTTACTTCATTAACTATTTACTTATTACTCTTTTACTCTTTACTCTTACTTACTTTGAATTAGCGAACAGCTCTTAATTTTGTATATCCATTTGTATTACCTTAATGGTTAATGGATGCAAAACCCAATTGATTTACGACTAATCATTATCAATTCTAATTATAAGAAAATATATGGTTATATGTAAATCCCAGAACAGAAATTTTTATACGTGAATACCGAACCCGGGTCTATTTCTTATGCACATATCCCTATATAGGATCATCGTACTTGAATATGAATATAAGATAGACATTATGATAGAAACCTATGTTGCACCAAGTTCAATTATGATAAAAGATGTGATATACGAATAGCTAGATAGCTATATTGGCATGTACTTCCTAAAGATTACTCCTATGACTATATACGTAATACGTATGCAATTCCATTGTATTTTAGAAATTATACGATAAAAAAAGATTTGCGAATTCCTTTTTGAACATTCAATTGCGTGTGCTAAAAAAAGGGGAAACTCTATGCTGTTCCTGATTCTTCTGTTTTTATCTCATTCATAGAGAGCAGATTGAATCCTTAATTCATTAAATTTTTATTTTTTTGTACCCTTGATCGTAATATCATAATAAAAGAATTAGGTATAAATTGGATCAATTTTGACATCCGATAAAAGACTCCATCAGCCTAAGTGACAGAATTTTTCCCAGGAATGCTTTATCAATTTCCATTTCTTTTTATTTGAACTTGTATCAAAAATGCCCTCCATTTTTCTGTCTTGCTTCCGTTCATACGTATGATATATATGGATGGAGTTGACTCAAATTTTATGTGATTCAGTAAACAGAATATTCATTCCATCATTGCTAGATCAATCGGTAGGGTTCGATGAATAGTGAGCCAAGCCAATAATGGGATTTTTTCAATAAATAGGAAATTTCAGATTAAGATGTTCCAGAATGGAAATGAGGGAATGTCCACAATACCTGGATTTAGTCAGATACAATTTGAGGGATTTTGTAGGTTCATTAATCAGGGCTTGACGGAAGAATTTCATAAGTTTCAAAAAATTGAAGATAGAGATCAAGAAATTGAATTTCAATTATTTGTGGAAACATATCAATTGGTAGAGCCCTTTATAAAAGAAAGAGATGCTGTGTATGAATCACTCACATATTCTTCTGAATTATATGTCCCCGCGGTCTTAATTTGGAAAACTGGTAGAAATATGCAAGAACAAACCGTTTTTATTGGAAACATCCCTATAATGAATTCTTTTGGAACCTCTATAGTAAATGGAATATACCGAATTGTGATCAACCAAATATTGCAAAGTCCCGGTATTTACTACCGTTCAGAGTTGGAACATAACGGAATTTCTGTCTATACTTGTACTATAATATCGGATTGGGGGGGAAGGTCGGAATTAGAAATTGATAGAAAAGCAAGGATATGGGCCCGTGTAAGTAGAAAACAAAAAATATCTATTCTAGTTCTATCATCAGCTATGGGTTTGAATATAAGAGAAATTCTAGATAATGTTTGTTACCCTGAAATTTTCTTGTCTTTCCCGAATGATAAAGAGAAAAAAAAGATTGGGTCAAAAGAAAATGCTATTTTGGAATTTTATCAACAATTTGCTTGTGTAGGGGGGAATCCGGTATTTTCTGAGTCCTTATGCAAGGAATTACAAAAGAAATTTTTTCAACAAAGATGTGAATTAGGAAAGATTGGTCGACGAAATATGAACCGGAGACTTAATCTTGATATACCCCAAAACAATACATTCTTGTTACCACGAGATCTATTGGCTGCTGTGGATCATTTGATTGGAATGAAATTGGGAATGGGTACACTTGACGATATGAATCACTTGAGAAATAAACGTATTCGTTCTGTAGCAGATCTATTACAGGATCAATTCGGATTGGCTCTTGTTCGTTTAGAGAATACGGTTCGAGGAACTATATGTGGAGCAATCAGGCATAAATTGATACCGACTCCTCAAAATTTGGTAACTTCAACTTCATTAACAACTACTTATGAATCGTTTTTTGGCCTACACCCTTTATCTCAAGTTTTGGATCGAACTAATCCGTTGACACAAATTGTTCATGGGCGAAAATGGAGTTATTTGGGTCCTGGAGGATTGACGGGGCGAACTGCTAGTTTTCGGATACGAGATATCCACCCGAGTCACTATGGACGTATTTGCCCAATTGACACGTCCGAAGGAATCAATGTTGGACTTATTGGATCATTAGCTATTCATGTGAAGGTTGGTTATTGGGGATCTATAGAGAGTCCGTTTTATGAATTATCTGATAGATCAAAAAATGCACAGATGGTTTATTTATCACCAAATAGAGATGAATATTATATGGTAGCAGCAGGAAATTCTTTGGCCTTGAATCGGGGTATTCAAGAACAACAGGTTGTTCCAGCTCGATATCGTCAAGAATTCCTGACTATTGCATGGGAAGAGATTCATCTTAGAAGCATTTTTCCTTTCCAATATTTTTCTATTGGAGCTTCCCTCATTCCTTTTATCGAGCATAATGATGCGAATCGAGCTTTAATGAGTTCTAATATGCAGCGCCAAGCAGTTCCCCTTTCTCGGTCCGAGAAGTGCATTGTTGGAACTGGGTTGGAAGGCCAAACGGCTCTAGATTCGGGGATTTCAGCTATAGCCGAACGCAAGGGAAAAATCATTTATACTGATACTCAAAAGATCATTTTCTCAAGTAATGGGGATACTATAAGCATTCCATTAGTTATGTATCAACGTTCCAACAAAAATACTTGTATGCATCAAAAAACTCAGGTTCAGCGGGGTAAATACATTAAAAAGGGACAAATTCTAGCGGACGGTGCGGCTACAGCTGGTGGGGAACTCGCTTTAGGAAAAAATGTATTAGTAGCTTATATGCCATGGGAAGGTTACAATTTTGAAGATGCAGTACTAATTAGCGAACGTCTGGTCTATGAAGATATTTATACTTCTTTTCACATCCGGAAATATGAAATTCAGACTCATGTAACAAGCCAAGGTCCTGAAAGAATCACTAAGGATATCCCGCATTTAGAGGCTCGTTTACTCCGAAATTTAGACAGAAATGGAATTGTGATGCTGGGATCTTGGATAGAAACAGGTGATATCTTAGTAGGTAAATTAACACCTCAGACAGCGAGCGAATCGTCATATGCTCCGGAGGATAGATTATTACGAGCTATACTTGGTATTCAGGTATCCACTTCAAAAGAAACTTCTCTAAGACTACCTATAGGAGGAAGGGGTCGAGTTATTGATGTGAGATGGATCCATATAAAGGGAGTTTCCAATTCTAATCCAGAAAAGATTCGTGTATATATTTCACAGAAACGTGAAATCAAAGTAGGTGATAAAGTAGCTGGAAGGCATGGGAATAAGGGTATAATTTCTAAGATTTTGTCTAGACAAGATATGCCCTATTTGCAAGATGGAACGCCCGTTGATATGGTATTCAACCCATTAGGAGTCCCCTCACGAATGAATGTGGGACAGATATTTGAATGTTCGCTCGGGTTAGCGGGGGATCTGCTAAATAAACATTATAGAATAGGACCTTTTGATGAGAGATATGAGCAAGAGGCCTCAAGAAAACTAGTGTTTTCTGAATTATATGAAGCCAGTAAGAAAACAAAAAATCCATGGGTATTTGAACCCGAATATCCGGGAAAAAGCAGAATATTTGATGGAAGAACGGGAGATCTTTTTGAACAACCTGTTCTAATAGGAAAGTCCTATATCCTAAAATTAATTCATCAAGTTGATGATAAAATCCATGGACGTTCCAGTGGGCATTACGCACTTGTTACACAACAACCCCTTAGAGGGAGGGCCAAACAAGGGGGACAAAGAGTAGGAGAAATGGAAGTTTGGGCTCTAGAGGGATTTGGTGTTGCTCATATTTTACAAGAGATGCTTACTTATAAATCTGATCATATTAGAGCTCGTCAGGAAGTACTTGGTGCTACGATTATTGGAGCAACAGTACCTAATCCAGAGGGTGCTCCAGAATCTTTTCGATTGCTCGTTCGAGAACTACGATCTTTGTCCCTGGAACTGAATCATTTCCTTGTATCTGAAAAGAACTTTCAGATGGACAGGAAGGAAGCTTGATCTCAATGAATCAGAATTTCTATTCTATGATCGACCAGTATAAACATCAACAACTTCGAATTGGACCAGTTTCCCCTCAACAAATCATGGCTTGGGCAAAAAAAATTTTACCCAATGGAGAGATAGTTGGAGAGGTGACAAAACCCTATACTTTTCATTATAAAACTAATAAACCGGAGAAAGATGGATTGTTTTGTGAAAGAATTTTCGGACCCATAAAAAGTGGGATTTGTGCTTGTGGAAATTACCGAGGGATTGGGACTGAAAAAGAAGACCCGAAATTTTGTGAAGAATGCGGAGTGGAATTTGTTGATTCTCGGATACGAAGGTACCAAATGGGATACGTCAAACTGACATGTCCAGTGACTCATGTGTGGTATTTGAAACGTCTTCCTAGTTCTATTGCGAATATTTTAGATAAGCCCCTTAGGGAATTAGAGGGCCTAGTATATTGCGATGTGTGATTTGATCAAAATTTTCATTTGACAGATTTAGACTGAGAAACTGTCATCCCATTTAATTTGATTGGGATGCCCCCGGCTCTGACATGTATCTTGGGAGGAGGAACATGAAGCTCAGAATTATGGGTGCATTCAAGACTTCAAAATGTAAGAAGAGGGGAATTGATCCATGGTCTGATTCTGTAACAGATAATATAGGAATAGTAAGTTATACCTCGTGAAAAAAGACTTTTTGTGGAATTATACATTCCATTTCTTTCTTTCTTTGAGAAAGAAATTCTGTTCAGGCAAGCGCAAGCGAATATAGCATGGTTACAGGAGCTTATCTATCGCATATATGCTTCAAGGGATATCATGCACATAACCATCGAGGTGAGTAGAGACCTAAAAAAGATCAAATGGAACAATACAATATATAGACAAAGAAATCCTTTACGAGTCCCAAAATATTCCTTTCAGAGGATTCCTCATTTGAGGGGAAGTAGACTACTCAATAATTTCACATTTCTTTTTTTTTAATATAAAATTTAATATAAAAGCAAAGTAAAAAAGGTTATAGTGATGAAAATAAAATATAATAAAATATAAAATAAGATAAGAATGAATCAATGAAAGGCTGGTCCTTACTGGTAACTTGAGTAAAGAGTAGCTTTTTGTAAGGTTTTCTCGAACAAAGTTTAAAAAGAAGAAGAACCCTTTTCTTTATTTGGTTTAACTACTTGAGCCGGATGAGAGGAAACCTTCACGTCCGATTGTGAGGGGGGGGAAATCCAATACTATAGGAACCTATCTCGATTTTTCTTTTGCTAGGCCTATAGCTAAAAAACCTACTTTCTT